TGCAATGCCTATTGTATCGGCTTGACCTTTCATAAGTGGGGCCAGAATAAAGCGTCCATAATAAAGACGCTTACTGTCTGCTCTTGATTCAACACACTTCCACTGTAGTGTCCGAGTAGATACTGTTACTTTCTCTCGAACCATAGTATATTATTTGATCAAATCATTGAATTATTTATTTCTCTTGAAATCTCTTCAATGTTTATTTTTACACACGTCTTTTTTTAGGAGGCCTACAGCCATTATGTGGCATAGGAGTTACATCCCGTATGAAACTTAATAGTATACCACTTCTACGAATAGCTCTTAATGCCGCATCTCTTCCGAGACCCGGGCCTTTTATCATAACTTCTGCTCGTTGCATACCTTGATCCACTACTGTCCGAATAGCATTTCCTGCTGCGGTTTGAGCGGCAAATGGTGTACCCCTTCTTGTACCCTTGAATCCACAAGCCCCGGCAGAGGACCAAGAAATTACTCGACCCCGTACATCTGTAACAGTCACAATGGTATTGTTGAAACTTGCTTGAACATGAATAACTCCCTTGGGGATTCTACGTGTATTCTTACGTGAACCAATACGTCTATTTCTACGCGAACCAATTTTTGGTATAGGTTTTGCCATATTTTATCATCTCATAAATATAAGTCAGAGATATATGGATATATCCATTTCATGTCAAAACAGATCCTTATTCTTTTTTTTTTTTTTTTTACTTATTTTATTTATTTATTTGTACATCTGTACATCGGGTCCTTTAGATTTCGAGAGTCTTTTTGTTTTAGAAAGATTATCCTTGTCTTTGTTTATGTCTCGGGTTAGAACAAATTACTATAATTCGTCCCCGCCTACGGATCAATCGACATTTTTCACAAATTTTACGAACGGAGGCCCTTATTTTCATATTTGTCATTCCTTTTTTTAATTCCGAATCTACTTATTGGAAGAAAATAAGTTTCTTGAAATTTTTAATTTCGAATTGTATCCTCACGAAAGAATGTTGAAATTGAAAAAACCGCCTAATCATTCAAGTCTTTGCTTTGGAGTCTCTAAATTATACGCCCTTTGGTTGAATCATAAGGACTTACCTCAATTTTGAGTCTATTTCCTGGTAGTATACGTATAAAACTACATGAAATCCTTTACGAAACAAAAACCAGAATAATTTTTTTGTTATCTAAACGAATCCGGAAGATACATACCATCGGTAAGTTGTTCAGTAATTAAACCCTCATGAATCCATTTTTGTTGTTTCATTCCAAGTAAAACCGCTTTGAAGTATCAACTAATGTAAGAGGGATAATATTATAAACTTGTCCTTTCTCTTTTTTCACAAATATGACCGTGTCGGCTATTATAAAGATTACCATATATAACACAAAACTTCTCCGCCGATTCCTTCTAGTCGAGCCTTTCGGTCTGTCATTATACCTCGAGAAGTAGAAAGAATTACAACCCCCATTCCGCCTAAAATTCTAGGAATTCGTTGATAGTTAGAATATATTCGTAGACCGGGTCGACTGATCCGTTTTAAATTTAAAACAGTTCTATATGGTCCTTTCCTATTTCTTCTATGTCGTAGGGTTAAAACCAAAAAATATTTATTGCTTTCTTGATGTTTTCTCACGTTTTCAATAAAACCTTCTTGTAAAAGGATTTTAACAATATTTTCAGTGATGTTAGTAGATGGTATTCGAACTGTTCTTTTTTTATTCATGTCAGCATTTCGTATAGAGGTTATTATGTCAGCAATAGTGTCTTTACTCATGATAAACTAAGATTTTTGTTTCCCCCTAATTTTGATATAATCAACATGCTCTTTTTCTTTTTTTCTTAATTTTTTAATATTTATGAATTATTAAAGATATATACGTGATAGATAAACAATTTACTAATTAATTAAATAAATTTAATCAATTTCATTCAAATACTATATTAAGGTCTTCCCCTATAATACTTCAGGTGCTAATGAAACTATTTTAGTGAAATTTAACTGTCTTAATTCCCGGGCGATCGCGCCGAAAATTCGGGTTCCTTTTGGATTTCCTTCTTGATCAATAACAACCGCAGCGTTGTCATCATATCGTATTATCATACCGTTGTCGCGTTTGAGTTCTTTACAAGTACGTACAATGACAGCTCGGACCACTTCTGATCTTTCTAGAGGTGTATTTGGTACTGCTTCCTTGATTACAGCAACAATAATGTCACCAATATGAGCATATCGTCGATTACTAGCTCCTATGATTCGAATACACATCAATTCTCGGGCCCCGCTGTTATCCGCTACATTCAAATAGGTTTGAGGTTGAATCATATCATTTTTTTATCGGTTTTTTCTTTTTCAATGCAAAGGTATAAATAAAAAAAAGAAATATTATTTGTTCAAAACAAAAAAAGAAACCTGCAATTGTTTTTTTTTCATCCCCAAAACCCCTTTCGTTTGTTTCTACATTCCTATCCAGAAAGAATGAATTGAGTTCGTATAGGCATTTTAGATGCCGCTATTGAAATAGCCCTTCTAGCTATATTTTCTGCTACTCCGCTCATTTCATAAAGTATTCTACCGGGTTTAACGACAGCTACCCAATATTCGGGAGATCCTTTCCCCGAACCCATACGTGTTTCTGTAGGTCTTACTGTAACAGGTTTGTCTGGAAATATGCGTACCCATATTTTTCCACCGCGGCGTGCATTTCGTGTCATTGCTCGCCGCCCTGCTTCTATTTGTCTAGATGTGATCCAAGCGGGTTCAAGCGCTTGAAGAGCATATCTACCGAAGCAAATACGATTACCTCGATAAGATATTCCTTTCATTCTTCCTCTGTGTTGTTTACGGAATCTGGTTCTTTTGGGGTTATAGTTGATGGTTGTTTAGCAATTCCATCCATCTCTACTACAGAACCGGACACGAGAGTTTCTTCTCATCCAGCTCCTCGCGAATTAAACAATTTTAAAAAATTAAACAAAAAAAAATACACGGTTAATAATATATGGAATCGTGGGATTCTTTGAAATTTGATCTAATCGATTATAAATTAGAAATTTTTTGTGTTTTAATATATAATTTAACACGTATTCTATTTATAGATAATGTCGTTTTGGTAGAACGCTATAATGAATCTTTATTTTGTTTTTCCTTTTATTTCGAATCGACTAAAATTTAGAAATAAAAAAAAATTCGCGGGCGAATATTTACTCTTTCAACATTCAGTTGTAAGATTAGTCTATGACATGACCTCTCAGAATAAATGAATAGGTTTCTGGTTCGTTCCGCCATCCTACTCAATGAATCATTAGGATTCGTTTTCAATAGAATCTTATGCATTCACAGGTTCTGTCGTTCCCACCACTTCTCGATTAATGATTAGGTCTGAATTTTACAACGGAGCCTCCAATTAAATTTATTCTTGAGTCAACCTTCTCAGTCTTTATTGGCTCGGGGCTCTTGATTTTTTGTTCTATGCACGGATTTGTCTAATTATGGATCAATCAGTATTGATGCTTTATTACATTCCCTTTATATGAGATGACTCATAGACCTTACATATTGGAATTATATATCATTAATATTCTTTTTCTATCTTTCTCTCACCCTTCCATTTATCTGTATACTTTATATTGCTTTACAACCCATAATCAGATTTTTTTTTTTTTTTTTATGTAAAAAAGATTTCAGTTGCTACAATGATATGACTTATATATCATATCTTGACTGGTTCTTTCTATCCAGATAACACGAAGTGATGAGTTGGTTATTAGTTCTATAGTTATCAGTTTGTACTATGGGCTGTCCATTTTTTGGAATCCCAACCCTAAAAAAACCAACGAGTCACACACTAAGCATAGCAATTATATCAAATGATTAATCGAATTTTTATTCAACCTTATAGAATTGTTCTTTTTTTTTTTTTATTATTTACCAGAAAAAGAATGAAAGAGTTTGCCATTTTTTGTTTTATCACCAGATATAACTAAATATAAGTCAAGTAAGTTCTTATTATTCCTCGTCTACAAATATCCAAATTTTGATGCCTAATACCCCATAGATAGTTCGAACTGCATAGGAACAATAATCAATTTTAGCTCGAATGGTTTGTAGAGGAACTCTACCTTCTCGGATCCATTCAACACGTGCAATTTCTTTTCCGTCGATACGCCCTGCAATTTGTACTTGAATCCCTTTTGTACCTGCCTGTTCAGTTAATTCAATAGCTTTTTTCATTGCTTTGCGAAATGAAACTCTATTCTTTAATTGTCCGGCTATAAATTCTGCAAGAATATTGGGGTGCCCGTAAGGATTTGCAATTCTTGTAATAGCAATGTTGAGTTTTCGGTTTACACAATTGAGTTCTTTTTGTACATGCGTCTGTAATTCTTCGATTCTTCGAGTCCTGTCTTCTATTAATAACTTGGGGAATCCCATATAGATTATGACCTGAATCAAATCGATTCTTTTTTGAATCTCTATACGTGCAATTCCCTCTACATTAGAGGATATTTTCATATTATTTTGCACATAATTTTTGATACAATCTCGTATTTTTTGATCTTCTTGTAGATCCTTTGAATAATTTTTTGGTTGTGCAAACCAAAGAGAATGATGACCTTGGGTTGCACCAAGTCTGAAACCAAGTGGATTTATTTTTTGTCCCATAATCCCCCACTACTATATATATCGTGAAACGTGACATCCGTTTGTATTTTTTTTTTATTCATTCGATTTTTTTTAAGCATAACATAATATAGCGTATTTGTATTTTTTATAATATAAAATATTCTTCCTTTAAGTATTCCTCAGCTCTAATTTATAGAATTTCCTTTTATCTATTTCTTCCTCTTCATCTAAAGATATATCTTTCAATACGATAGTTATATGACAAGTGGATCTTTTTATAGGATAACCCCGTCCTCGAGCCCTGGGCTTTAATTTTTTCACAGTTGTGCCCTCGTTGACTTCGGCTTTACTAATGATTAAACTTGTTTCGTTCAAACCCTT